AAGTAGAGATTTTTTCGAAGTTCATGGAATAAGTTCTATTTTTTGTTTGTACATCACTTGACTTTTTTGTTGTCATTGTCCGAAATAAATAGAAAAAGGTTCTGATACATCTGGAAAACCGAAACCCAGACTAGGAGCCCAAAATCATTCCTCTTTCGACACAAGAAAAGGGATTTTATAAACCCCCCTTTTCTTGTGTCGAAGACAAATAATAGCTCTTAGAATTATCTGTTCCCCACATTTGTAGTTCGTTCTATTACCCGCTTACTTATGCTGATATCTATCCCAATTTAATTCGGTTTCCAATGTCCTAAAATGGATCCATTTTAGGACATTGGAATCCTAACAAAGACAAAGTCATAAAGTCAAATAAAATAGTCTTCTTGAAAGAAAAATATACCTATTATGATATGACTAGGAATGCTGATTCCCCCAAGCTCGTAAAAAAAGAGCAAGTAAATAAAAGTTTTTCGTAATTTCTTTTTATAGATAATTGACAACAAGAATTTTGTTCTTTTTACGATCCTGATATCGATAAATCCGCGAGTCTAAAAATTCATTTCGGCCAATTGAACCTTTTCGAACTGTTTCTTTTTAAGAACCAAAAAGATTTGTGCCAGAATAACAGATGCCAAGAAGAACAAAAGACCTTGGACACGTAATGGATCTTGAAGTACTATTTCTGCATCTCCCTGACCAAATCCACCCACATTGGGATTACTCGTTAATGGTTGATCCAATTTGATGGATTCACCCTCTGAAACAAGAAGTTCGGGCCCTGGAGGGATAATATCAACAACTTGACGTCCATCCGATGGATCTGATATGGTTATTTCATATCCTCCTTTTTCTTTTCGTAGGATTTTACTTATTATACCCATTCCTGTCGCATTAAAAACTGTATTGTTACTTTTGCTTCCGTCGGGATAAATCTGACCCCTTCCTCGATTCGCGCCTACATATATAGGATATTTTAAGAAGTGAACATCTTTTTTAGAAGCGGGGTCGGGGGAAAGAATAGGAAAGGTGATTTCACTATATTTCTGACCGGGGACAGGCCCTATCACAAGAATATTTTTTTTTGGGGGGCGATAGCTCTGAAAAGACAAATTGCCTATCTTTTCTTTAATCTCGGGAGAAATACGATCGGAAGGAGCTAATTCAAATCCCTCCGGTAAAATAAGAACAGCCCCCACATTCAAACCCCCCTTCTTACCATTAGCAAGAACTTGTTTCACTTGCTTATCATAAGGAATTCGAACAACTGCTTCAAATACAGTATCAGGAAGTACCGCCTGTGGAACCTCAATATCCACGGGCTTATTAGCTAAATGACAATTCGCACATACAATACGCCCAGTCGCTTCTCGTGGATTTTCATAACTCTGCTGCGCAAAAACGGGATATGCGTTTGAAATAGATGTCCGAGTTATGATATATATAATGAGTGATACGGAAATAGATCGAGTAATCTGTTCCTTTATCCAAGAAAAAGTATTTCTAGTTTGCATGGTCTAATCATTGATCCGAAAAATTTATATAATAATTTATACAATAAATTGGGTAGGTTGCTGGTATAGTTCCCTATCCACGATTCTGCTATTTAATGCAATCACTTTACTGGAATACTATAGGATATAGGGTGAAAATCCCCCCAATAGAAGGTTTTTAATGCTTATGTATAACTAACCATTAGAGTAGATTAAATGAATATGAATATCGGTGGATGATTTATCAATCATTCATTGAATGATAAATAACTACAAGTGACGGAGATATACGATTTAAATAACGGAAAATCCAATATTTCAAAATAGTATCGAGAATAACCGGAAAAGTGGAAACAAGACCAGATATAATTTGATCATTATGAACAAATCCAAAATCTTTGTAAACATAACCAATCATTAGTTCCCAACCGTGGGGTGAATGAAATCCGATACATAAATCGGTTAATAAAAGAATCGAAAAAGCTTTTACTGTATCACTTAAGTTATATAGGAATTCCTGAGCCCACGAGTTAAGAACAGCAAGTTCTTCATTACCTAAAAGAGAATAACCGCTTAGAATAACAAAAGAGATTATATTTGTCGAGAAGTGCAAAATCGTATGGATACGATCCTCATTGTGTATCTTGACTAATTGGATCGTTTCTTTGTGGATTCCTATAGAAAGCTTTTGGGGATGTGTCTCCGAGTATTCCTTGAATATTTCGTCCAATAAAAGAATTTCCTCTAATTCTATGAATTTTTCTAGAATACTTTTTTCTTTAATATCATTCAAAAAAATTTCGGATTGACCACTATTTGACCAATTAGTAACCCAAAATTCCATACATTTAGTAAATGAGAGAGAAACCCACCAGGGAAAAAAAAAGACTATAGATGTAAGATAGAAAAAAGTAGTGAATGCTTTCTTTTTTGCCATTTTTCACCTGTGAATTTTGAATTAACAAACTTCATTTCTCGATTCTATGTGATCGAATATTTTTTTTTTAATATGAGTTCTCAATAAGGTATCAAACCTCTGAATCTATTTGATTTATGATTTTGTTTAAATCCAGAAAGAATACAGAAATAGACTAAGACTCCGCCTCGAACTGCGAATTCGAATGAAGAAATAATCAAAAATATTCTTTCCGGATATCTCGATTCACCAAATTCCAAACAAGTGCTTCTTTCCGTCATTCATTGAAAGGAGACACTTGTTTGGAATGAATATTATTAATATTTTGAGACGAAGGAACTCGTTTTCTATCAAAATATCCAATAATTGCAAAAAAATTGCAACGATTCGACATATCCAAGAATCAAATGATTGAGAGAAAGATAGTGTGATGATCAAAAAAAGGAGCGGCAAAACAAACAAGACAGAAAAAGGCCAGTTTTCATTACTAAGAAAATCGATTATTGGTTAGTAAAGAACACAAGCGAAAAGATAAAAAAATATCGATTGACAAAAAGGAAAAAATCTACAAGATATGCTCTATCTGCATCTTATCACTTCGAAGAAGAACGAAAAAAAAGTTTTGTTTTATGGTTGTTCCATATACCCCGGCTTTGGCTGGACTGAATGTTCTGACGAAACTTCATTTAGAAAACAAGAGGATTTCCCTCCTGCTGAGAAAACATTCGTTCTTCAGCTAAGTTCCTTTTAAAAAACTTCAATAGGTACGCGCAAGAAATAGGCCAATTGCGCGGCTTTTTGTTCAATTTCTCGTGGGGTCAAATTCTCATCAGTACGGGTCAACGGAATAGCCCCCCGGCCTCTGATGTCCATATAAAGGACACGGCGAGCATAAATACCCTCTTTAACTTCTATTCGAACGGATTGAATATCCTTTATAAGGAATCGGAGGAATATACGACGATTTTTTCCAGGAAATCCCCAACGAAAAATACACACTATTCCCTCCTTTCTATCGAATCGATCATACCCACTACCTACATTCCAAGAAATTGTGCACCACAAATAGGAACTAATAAATAGACCCGCGACCCCGTAGAAAGACATCACAATTCCCTGTGGAAAAAAAAGAATTGGCTGAGATGGGACAAAAGATATCAAATTTCGACCAAGATAACTGGCAGTTCCAGCCAATAAGAATCCTAATGAACCTAAAAAAACGATAAGGGCCCAGCAAAAATTACTTAGTTTTCGAGACCCCGTTATAAGCTCTATCCATATATGTTCTGATCGCCAACTCATACTTGATCCGATTGTATTTTATTGGAATTGAGAGAATACCCATTTTGCCCTTCCTTTTTTGTTTCCGAAGGAACTCTCATCAACTAGCACTAGTTTGATGTGAACTAGCACTAGTTTAATGTGAAGCTTTAGGAGTCATTCATCAAATTGGTTAGATCTAAAATAATAACATACCCTTCAGAGGACCCCAATATACATATGGATCCACCAACTTTACATTTTCTGCATCCAGCGATGCTGATCTATTTGAAACTAGCTAGGATTCATTTATCCAGAGATCATTTTCTGCGGGCATAAGAGCTTTTTCCTTTATATTCGGCGGAAATCACATGTTATACTATATTTCCATTTCCCGAAATAAATATCTGTGTTATGCTACAGTTTCAAAAAAAAAAACGGCTGAGATTGCGTCCTAAACAATTTTTTTTTTTTGAACATGAAGAAATAAAGAAACCATTGCAATTGCGGGAAATATTAAGCCTACTAAAGGCACAAAAATAGAAGGAAGATTGAACGTTGTCATAAAATGGTACCTCGATTTACTATATTGTACCTGTTATTATTATTAATTTGTTTTTTTTTCTATTTTCTATTTATACTTATTATAATTCAGAATTGTGATTATTAGGAATTCGTTATTATTATTAATTAATTTAATTTGAAAATTCTTATTCGAAATAGAAAATATAAGTATCTATATATATCTAAGTTAGTATATAAAAGAAATCTAAGGAATGTAGAAAATGGAGAACTAAATAAATTCATCTTTCTACATGAAAGATACGTATGATAATAAACTTGATTATTTTATTTTATTTCGTTATGTTTTGTTCTTGTCTTCAAATTTACTAAAGAAAGAGTTTGTTACAAATTATCGAAAGATTCGTTAGAATGCGACACAACCGGAATTTTTAGTGAAAATTGAATTTTCGGTAGATGGAGAAAAATAGAAAATTATATATCTATCTTTTCTATATTTGATTTGAATTTATGTAAGACGAAATTCGTTTTGTTTGTCTAATTTCACGAAAGGAAGAACTCTCGCTTTTATCTTGTTGATAGAGACTTCTTTTGATAGAGACTTCTTAATGGGAATCCCGGTAAAAAAAGAGTTATCCTCAACTTTTGATTCTTTCTACAATTCGATCTTAAGTCATTAAAGAAAACTCCATTCTTATTTACTTTAATTCCGATAAGTTAACTACTTGTTTGCTACAAATAAAATAATTGAACTTACTTGATAGAATTTCAATTCAAAGGAAAGAAGGCGTGTAGTTTAAATAACTCACTCA